TAAATTTTTCCGGTGGATTCCTTACAATCCCCTTCTCTTATGATTTCATTGGAAATCATATAAAGACAATTCCTATTTAATATAGCTATTTGTGCAAGTATTTTACGATTAAGAAGCAATTTCCTCTTGTACAGATCGTGTATTAATCGACTATAACTATAGGATACCTGACTCCCGCGAATTACTGCATTTATCCGAGTGATCCACAAACGACGAAAATCTCTCTTTTGCCTATCTCTATCCCGATGAGCAGAAACCAAAGCTCTTATTTTCTGTTGAGTAATAGTTCGAGTAAGTCTTGAATGAGCCCCCCGAAAGCTTGATGCAAATAAACGAATTTTTGTTCTACGTTTACGAGCTACATATCCTCGTCTAATTCTGGTCATTGAATAAATGAAACTTTGATGAATAACTAATTGATTTCCGTTCTTTCAGTTATTCTTTTCCTCTTTACTGGTCGATTAATAACAAAACGGATTCTTCCAATGTATAAAATAAAAATTCCAATGGCTTTTGCTACTATAACCTTCCCGACCACTATTTTTTCTTTTTTTTAGGCATTTCACCGCTAAATAATAAATTGATTGATACTAGTAGGTATCAAAAAAAAAAAAATAGTAAATATAAATGGATAAAGAAATAGTGGTTCCATCGTTTCTATGGTTACTTCTTAAACGGTGAGGTCCTCTCTATACACCGGAGCCTCCTTCCATTATTTAATCAATATTATTGGTAACTTGTACAGTTCACACCCTTTGGCTCTACCTATGAATTTTTTAGTAATAGGTCTTTCACAACGAGATCTACCCATACAGTAACGGTATTTAATTATGAAATTTAGCTAGGTAGCTGACCCTGTTAGTCCGTTCTTGCAAGAGTGGGAACATCATTTTCTGCTTGTTAAATAGGATTTCCCCCGCTTAATGGATAATCATTTCTTACCAATGGGGAATTGCTTCTCATCTTAAATTCAGGTGATTGGATTTGCACCAATGGAAACCATAAATTGCATACACAGGAATATAAGGGATCTTTTTGATTTTTAGATCGTGAGTGGAATTCTTCCATTCTATCCTATTCATATTCTATCCTATTCACTGGTACTGATCATTGATACTGGAAAAATTCTTTCTTGTGTACCAGCTTATGATCTGAACGCGTCGCACATACACCCTAGTACATGTTCCTCGTCGCTGAGGACATCCCCGAAGAGCGGGGGATTTCGTGACATTTCTTATTGGCTGTCTTGTGTTTCTAATAAGTTGTTTAATGGTTGGCATGCTGAATCATATACATAATAGGCTGGTTTAGATCGATCCTAACCGGATTATTATGAATTGCTTCTATTTATATTTAATAGAATATTAAACGCGGTAAGAATATAAAAAAAATCAAATCACAGATTTGCGCGAAATCCCTGCTATTTTCATTCAACCGCTACAAGATCAACAATTCCATGAGCTTGGGCTTCTGTTGCTGACATAAAAACATCCCTTTCCATATCTTCGGATACAACCCATAAGGGTTTGCCCGTTCTTTGTACATAAACCCTTGTGATGGTTTCGCGTAGTTTCAGTAGTTCTTCCGCTTCCAGGATAAATTCTCCCGTTTGTGCCTCATAAAAAGAGCTAGCGGGTTGATGGATCATTACCCTGATGATAAATAAATGGTTCCTCTATCTTGCATGATGAGGTGAAAACAAAAGAATAAAATAACAAGAAAAAAAAGATAGAATTGAACAACCGTACAGGCATCTTTTGTGCAGTGCATACGGCTCTATAATGGAATTTACTTTTACCTTTCAGCGAATAGAAAATATAGGATCTATCAGACCCAGATCGGCAAATGATCCAATTACCACCCTTCCTTTCGGGGGAGTTAAAAAATACTATGATGGTTCCGTTGCTTTATATATTTATTTCGTCTGTGATTCAGCAATCCCAAAGTTTCTTTTTGAGTTAAGGAAAAAATAATATTTTCGTTTTCGTACTCGTTCATAACATAAATATTGTGAAAATTCTTTCAGTGTGAAAACAAAAAAAGTTTGTGACGCTGAAATGGACTCCCGATAGATAAGATAAAATCGGAAATACCTTTTATCTCATACTACTCTTTCGATACATAATCTAATGTTTTTGAAAAAAAAAATAATAATAAATAATTTTCTCATATCGAATTCGAAGTGCCATGCTATTATTACTTAATATTCCTGCGAAGGCATAGTCTTTTTTTCTCTCAGATAAAAATAAAAAACTCAATGGCGCCAAGCGTGAGGGAATGCTAGACGTTTGGTAATTTCTCCTCCGACCAGGATAAAGGATCCCATTGAGGCGGCCAACCCCATGCATATTGTATGTACATCTGGTCGTACAAATTGCATAGTATCATAAATAGCTACTCCGGGTATTACCCATCCTCCGGGAGAGTTTATAAACAAATACAGATCTTTGGTATCATCCTCTATACTGAGATATACCATAAGACCAATAAGTTGATTAGA